TTTCTAATCTATTTAATTGGAATAATGGAAAATAGGAAAGTAATAGGAATATTTTATTCAAGGAGACGACTTATCCTTATTTATTATAATTTATAATTCATTATAATTAAGATTAGCAAATTTATAACTATACCTAGACTCTAATTCATTAGTATGTTATTAGTATGTTATAATTTATATAATGATATTAAATTATACAATTTGTTACTTTTTTATTACAAATATCAACAATAATTTTATTCGTACTTCAAATAGGAATACTACCGCCGGAGTTTTTTGATTTATGAAAAAATCAAAGCCCCTTATCGGATTTGAACCGATGACTTACGCCTTACCATGGCGTTACTCTACCACTGAGTTAAAAGGGCTTGTTTGATTCAATTCCTGAATAAAGTCACTAGCCACTATGAGTTTAGTGTATATACTTATTATAATATATGTACATATAATACATAGATATATCTTATATGCATAGCGGTTCGTTCAGAAATTAGAAATTTTACTTATCCAGTAAATTATAGGGGAGGATATACTAGTGAATATAGGTAAAAAAAAAAGGTTTATTGATATTGGATTTGATAAATAGCAATACAATTAATTATTTCCAATCCTAATTGACATCATAACGAAATTGATTTGATTGATACATATACCCACTAGTTTAACATAGATCCAACATATTTCGATCCAACATATTTCATTGAATGATTGATAAAGAAATTTGGCGTAGCCTCTGAACTAAATTATTGGCGGAAAAAAATGCTATAGAATCGTGAAAGATGGAAAGATCCTCCGTATCGAGTCATACCATTCCATTATATTGACAATTTAAAAAAACTATTCATACTATGAGCATAGTATGATGGCGGTCGTGCAAGTATGGTATGCCCCCATCGTCTAGTGGTTCAGGACATCTCTCTTTCAAGGAGGCAGCGGGGATTCGACTTCCCCTGGGGGTAGGGTACTACGAAAGGAAGTTGATCATGGATTATCAATAAGCCTGGAATTTTTTCTTCTGGGGTCGATGCCCGAGCGGTTAATGGGGACGGACTGTAAATTCGTTGGCAATATGTCTACGCTGGTTCAAATCCAGCTCGGCCCAAAAATTCGCCGATCTACCAGGAAATGGTATCATATAACCCATTTGGTGCTCTCCAGAAATGCCCGATCCCCCAATACGGAAGAGAAATTTTCTTCTCTGGTATATCTATACCACTATTTTATTTTTCCAACAAATTAGGATCGTGATAATAATTTAGATTCATATCAGGATCTGTAAGTATAAAGTAAAATCTAAAGAAAAGGGGAAATAAAAAAACCTTTTTCATTGAAAAAGTAATTATCCAATTTATTTGGCAATAACAAAAGGATTACTAGTAATCCAGGTTGTTCTCACTACATACCCATATGGGTATCAATATATCACTCACGGCTCTGTTACAACACGCCAATTTGAATCTAAATTCAAAATTGAAAGGGTTAGAATAAAATCATAAAAATATGTATACATAATACTTTATTTTATTATGGTATTTACTTGGGATTGTAGTTCAATTGGTCAGAGCACCGCCCTGTCAAGGCGGAAGCTGCGGGTTCGAGCCCCGTCAGTCCCGACGGATCCAATAAAAAAAATATATAAATTCCGCTCTCTATTTTTTGTGAAAGATTTTTGGGGAAAGTTAAGTAGAATTTCATTCCCAAGGGCAATCTCTATTCTTTTTTTCACATTTATCATCAATGGGGGAATTTCCATTTCTTTGACTAGTACTGATTCGATTGATGGGAGATAGACATATGTGGATTTGTACAATTATTGGTAGCATCAGATTCAGGATTCCAAGAGATACCATACCATACTGTACTGGGTATGGCTTTTTCGATTACTCCCGATCTGTCGAATAGAGTAGAGTACTGTACGTTTCCCGGAAGTACATATATAAATGGAATTTGTACGATATAAAATAACTTTAACATAGTTATTGTAATAGAATATTTTCAGGGATCCCTTTTTTATTAGGGAGGGGATGCCATTTTTTTATTAAGGGGTTTCCTTGAAAGAAAAAACTTTTCAAATTATTAGCTAAAAAAATAGTGCATTTGATGGAATGTTCGATTTTTTTATAACGAAACTTGTACTCGTCTTTATCATCCTTCTTTTGTTTTCCAAGAAGATTAGATCAGTAAAAAAGGGAGTTTAGAACTTAACTCTTTATTTAGCTTCTATTGTTTGTTGGGATTTGTTTAGAATCAATGGTAAGGGTTCGATGATACTTCATCAGATGGTTGTACAAAGAGGACGATTGGTTATAGAAAAGAAAGAATGATAAATAAAAAAAAATAAAGGAAGTCTTGGTTGGATCAGGAATAAATTTTTGAGTTCGGTATGGATAAAAGATCTTCCTATGTTATACTATTCAATTCTTGACGATGAGTTGATTTGATAGTGCAGATATTGTTATTCATGATATTGATCCGATTCGATATCATCGAGATGTAATTCATCCCATTGAATTTACAAGCGAAAGATTTCTTATCTCTATGGGATTAACTCCCGAGTTATTGCGAATTAAAGAAAAATGAAACAATGAGATTATGGAAGTAAATATTCTCGCATTTATTGCTACTGCACTGTTTATTCTAGTTCCTACCGCTTTTTTACTTATAATATACGTAAAAACAGTCAGCCAAGGTGATTAATTTGAATTAAACTTGACTTTTTAGTTCTTATCAATAATTGAAGAGAAGAAAGGGATTCAAATTTAGCGTCTTAAATGAAATGGGCAGACTCGAATTAGCCGTATTCTATGAGATACGATAGTATGGTAGAAAGATTCAGATATTTCTTTCTACCATACTATAACTACTATTGTTATTGTAGTGTATAAAGGTGTATTGTAATCCAAGTAAATTTAATAAAGATCAATCTACAATAGTATCGTCATATTCCTATATATCGGTGTATATATATGGATATCAATTACATATTATATATATAATGTATGATAGTGCCCCTATTTCTTTGCTTTATACATCTGTGTTGTATTTAATTTGTGTTGATTTCAATCAATTAGAAATGATCGAAAAGCAACTCGTACAATTCGAATTCCCGGATTGCTGATTATTTTCAATATGAATCCCGATCAAAAGAGGCCTCTTCGATGGGTATAATAAAAGAAAATAAAGTAATCTTTTTATTAGCATTCCGACGAAGAAGTCATTGATCGATCAGTTGACAGATGATCCATGGAAACTTCTTCGGATTTCGAAAAAAGGGGGGAAAGGGTTAGTAAACCTCGTCAATTTTTAACGTTTGAACAGTGAGTTCAATAAAACAAACACAACATAAATAAAATTTCCCAAATATTAAAACAAACAGGAAGTGCGCAATATGTGACTCGCCCAAGACAATATTTTAGTCTCTGTAGTATCTCGTTAGACAACTACTATGTCTGTGTTGTTTCCGATAGAAAATGTGTATCTACGTAATGTAATAACAGAACTCTTTTATCTTTGAATAATAAAAGGGGAAACAAAAAAGTAAAATAAAAAAAGTGCAGCTCTTCCTCACGGTCCATATCTCATTTTGGTAAGAGTAGGTTCATCGAAATAGAAAATTGATCAAGAATTCAGTTGGAATAAATTTACTACCATTTGTATTTCTTTTACTTTGTATTCTTTTTACTTTCGAAATACGAACACGGAAATAATTTAAATATTTGTTTGATTGAAAGAGTATTCTTCATATATATTATTCATAAACTACATTACTACACTACACTACACTAAAACCCAAGAAAATTTTGAAATGCAGATATTTTTTATTTCTATTTCAATTTAAAAATGGAATTTTAAATTGAAATAGTGTTGAAATAGTGAAATTTCAACTAAAAAAAGCTCTTCGGAACTGAAAGATTTATAAAAAAAAAATTGATACAGTTTAATTCCTAAACTCAATTAGTAGTATTTCTAGAGTCCACTTCTTCCCCATACTACGAGTGAAAGGGAAAATGTAAAGACTACCATTAAAGCAGCCCAAGCGAGATTTACTATATCCATGTGAATTATGTCCCCTATCTCTATGAAGGAATTATTGAATTATTGTTCACTAATAAATAATAGTGGAATCACTGACGCAGAGTCAAAAAGTAATTCTGACCTAACATCGTTGATGAAACAATCCAATAAATCCAATTATAACTTCTAAGAGGGTCTTATAAGATTTCTAGTATAATCAGAAAAGGTTAAGCACAAGCAAAATATGCGGAGACCCCCTTGGAAGTATCAAAGAAATGATACTAATATGTAGAAATAATAAAAATCTATTCTTTCTTTTGTTGCCCTTCATTAAGTTAAGTAAAAACTTAGAGAAGAAAAGTAGATCACTACCTAGCCCATACCCTATTTCTTTCCCATTTTGTTTTGATCTAATCCTTACCGTCTCCTTAATTGTCTCTATGAAAACAATCGGAGGACGTCCTATTATGTTCTGTTCTTGACTAGAGGTTAACGAAAAAAGAATAAAAGTATCTAAGTAAAAGCCAATTACCCATTCAATCGAATTCATATTGATTGAATGCCGGAATACTCAAAGACTTTGATGAATATGTATACTTAAAGTATCTTCTGGCCTTTCCGCAACTAAAAATGGAATTCTATTTCCGTCCTGCTATCCAATCTAATTCAAAACCCGGCCCGTAGACACTCCATTGCTAATGGAAGGACTATAACGATTTATCATATCAGTTTGCTTCCGCTGGAAAAAATTTTCCAAATTATATCAGCAAAACAGAAGAAGGTATGTCGATTCTTTTGGTGATTAGGCGACACCCGGATTTGAACTGGGGAAAAAGGATTTGCAGTCCCCCGCCTTACCGCTCGGCCATGCCGCCAAAACGATACCAAATCCAAATCTCTGAAAAAAATTTCCTTTTGCCTTCTTATTTATTGTACTTGTATTTTGAATCTTAATCCCGTTTTCCTTAATTCCTTTTCTAAAATAA